GCATTCCACCAATGAGTAACCAAAGATTCCATACTTTTTTTAAATGAGAAAGAAATCGACCAGGACAAAAAGACTATAGATGTAAGATATAGAAGGGGGTTTAATGCTTTTTTTTTTTGCATTTTTAATCTGTGAATTTTTAACGAAACCACTTCATTCCTCGACTCTATCCAATCTGTCATATTTCCATGAAACATGAATTATATAACACGGTATTGAATCCATAGACCAATTCCCCCTTATTTAATTGATTGGTTAGTCCTTGGATCTGGAAAAAAATTTTATTATTTCTTCATTCGAAACAATTACATCCTTTCAATAAATGCCTGAATGATCCACTTCCCCCCCCCTTTTTTTTTTTCAGATTTCAAAGTAAAAGAACCCCCCTTGGATCAATTCATTTCAAAATACTTCAATGGGCACGCGCAAAAAATAGGCCAATTCTGCAGCCTTTTGTTCAATTTCTCGTGGAGTCAAATTCTGATCAGTACGGGTTAAAGGAACAGCACCCTGGCCTCTGATTTCCATATAAAGTACACGCCGAGGATAAATACCTTCTTTAACCTCTATTCTAATCGACTGAATATCTCTCATAAGGAATCGAAGGAAGATGCGACGATTTCTTCCAGGAAATCCCCAACGAAAAATACACACTATTCCCTTTTTTCTATCGAATTTATCATAACCACTACCTACATTCCACGAAATTGTGCACCACAAATAGGAGCTAATAAACAGACCTGCGATTCCATAAAAAGACATCACGATCCCTTGTGGGAAAAAAAGGATTTGCTGAGAAGGAAATAAAGATATTAAATTCCTGCCAAGGTAACTAGAAGTTCCAACTAATAAGAATCCCGTTGAACCTAAAAAAAGGATACAGGCCCAAAAGAAATTACTTGCTTTTCGAGACCCTGTTATAAGTTCTATCCATATACGTTCTGATCGCCAGTTCATACTCGATCCAGTTGTTTCATTTTATTGAAATTGAGATAATAACCCAAATGAATTTGACTTTATTTTTTTGTTCCCGAAGTAACTCTCATCAACTAGCACTCATATTATGATATGAACCATTAGGAGTAATTCATCGAATCAGTTAGACAAAAAAATATCCCATTCATATGATCCTGAATATCTACTACATATATATATTTTTTTTTATTTGTACTTTCCATTTCAAATATCTGCCGTCTTATTTAAGAATAGATAGAATCTATTTATCCGTATATCATGTCATGATGTTTCTACGTGTATAACAGGTCTTTTATTTGTATTGGGAAGAATACACATGTTGTAGACTATGTCCACTAAATAAATAGATATCTGTAGTCTGAGTATAATCCAAGCCCGAGTATTGAAAAAAAAAGATGGATGAGATTGGGCCTAGACAATTTTGTTTTTTTGAACATGAAGAGATAGAGAAGCCATTGCAATTGCCGGAAATACTAGACCTACTAAAGGCACAAAAAAGGAGGGAAAGTTGAAAGTTGTCATAGAATGGATACCTCGATTTACTATTTGTACCTGTTATAAAGATATCTTATGATAAGTATATCTATTATCATAATAATAGGTATAGGTACAAGAAATGTAGAACTAAATAAGTGTACCTATTTACCTTTTTTAAAGTATATAAATTTCTTATTGTTCTTTTATACTTCGAATAAAACAATAAAAAAGTTTATTACAAGTAAGTTATCAAAGGGTTCGAAAGAATCCGATCTGACAGAGATTCCTATTAAAATTAAAAAATGGAAATTATCAAGTAATATATAAAAGAAATGCAAGATTCCTATTCTATATTTTATTTGATTTTCATTTTATTTTGCATTCTTTTCAATATTTATAAATAATAAATATGTAAGAGCATTCATTTTATTTATAATTTTTATTATAAAATAAATAATAAAAAGAATAATTTAGGGTAAGAATTTACGTTTTTATCCTATTCTGTTGATAGAGTTCTCCCGATTACTAATCGATTACTAATTATATAGGTTAAGTGTTGGTTATATAGGTTAAGTGTTGGAAAAAGAGATCTGGAGGAAATAAGATTAGTAACAACTTCAAATCCATTATCCAAGTAGATGTTATGACCTCAAGTAAAACTTCACATTTTGATTATTCTATATATAGAATAAAATGATCTACTTGATGAAATTTTCTTTTAATGGAAAGAAACCGTGAAGTTGAAATAACTCACTCAGAACACCTTTTAAAAGATTACGCGGTACAATTAGGTCAAATAAGCCCTTTTGGAATAAGTACTCAGCTTCTTGTGACCCATCAGGTACTGTCTTATTCAATGTTTGTTCAATTACTCTTTTACCCGCAAATGCAATGTAGGCATTAGGTTCGGCAATAATAATATCTCCTAACATACCAAAACTGGCGGTTACTCCACCAGTTGTAGGAGATGTAAGGATTGATACGTAGAATAATTTTTTATTTGATTGATAATCATATGAAGCTGAAGATATTTTCGCCATTTGCATCA